TGTTAAATGCACCTATAACGGTGTTCAATTAGCAGACAACGAATTTCCAACAAACTGGTTAACAGAGGGTATTCAAATAAAGATACTCTTTCCTTTCCGTCTGAAACCTTGGCACCGATCTAATCCAGACTCTCCTTATAGAGAAAAAAAAAAAAAAAAATATGATTTTTGTTTTTTAACTGTTTGGGGGATGGAAACCGACCTCCCTTTTTGCTCTCCCCGAAAACGATCCTCCTTTTTTGCACCTATTTTAAAAGAACTTGGAAAAATGCTTATAAAAAGGAAGACAAATTGTTTTCCAATTCTAAGAAGATTAAACGAACGAACAAATTTCTCTCTAAGAGTCTCAACAACAATTCAAAACAGCATTCTCCTTATAAAAAAAATAATAAAAGAATTAGAAAAAATAAACCCAAAGCTATTATTTGGATTAGGAGAAGTATATGAGTTGCGTGAAACTAAAAAAGAAAAAGATTTTATAATCAATAATAGTATTATTTATAAACCATCCAGTAAAATGAAATCTATTGATTGGAGAAGTTATTCACTGCCAGAAAAAAAAACAAAAGAGCTGACTGATAGAACAAGCCTAATCATAACTCAAATAAACAAACTTATAAAAGCCAAGAAAAACAAAAATCTAACTTCAGAAAAAAATATTAGTTCGAACAAAAAAAGTAATGATGCTAACAGATTAGAATCCTATATATTTTTTTTTCAGGTGTTAAAAAGAAGAAAAATTAGATTAATCCGTAAATCACATTTTTTTATACAATTTTTCTTTCAAAGGATATACTTATTAGGTATGATTAATATTCTTCGGATCGACACACAAGTTTTTCTTGAATCAACAACAAAAAAAGTTAAAAAATACATTTACAATATTAATATTAAAGCAAATTCCGAAAGAATTGAGAAAAAAAAAAAAACACAAATTCACTTTATAAAGTCACTTTCTAATATTAGTAATATTAATAAATATTCAAAGAACTTACCTTCTTTGTCACAAGCATATGTATTTTACAAATTATCAAAAACCCACGTTATTAACTTAAGATCTGTTCTTCAATATCACGGAACACCCGTTTTTAAGAAAAACGAACTAACGGGATATTTTAGAACACAAGAAATATTTCGTTCCGAATTAAAAAAAAAAAAACTTCATAATTCTAGACTGAATCCATGGAAAAATTGGTTACGGGTTCATTATCAATATAATTTATCTAAAATTCAATGGTCTAAATTAGTAGCACAAAAATGGCAAAATACAGTTAATAAAGCCCCCCAAAAAGAGTTAAACAAATGGTATTCATATGAAAAAGAAACTTATTCTCTATTACCAAATACAAAAGAAAATTTTAAAAGACACTCTGAATATGATCTCTTATCATCTAAATCTATTAATTATGAAGCTAAGAGGAACTCATATAGTTATGTATCATCATTACAAGTAAACAATACCGAAGAGATTTCTTATAATTACAACATAGATAAACAAATATTATTTGATGGGCTGGCAATTATACTTATCAAGAATTATCTAGGAAAAGATGCTATTATGGCTAAAAATCCGGATAGAAAATATGCGGATTGGAAAATTATCCATTTTAGTGTTAGAAAGAAGCTCAATAGTGAGGCTTGGATCCATAGCACCATTAATAAACAGACTAGTCACGATCAAAAAGTTGATAAAATGTATAAGAAATATCCTTTTTATCTCCCAATTCATGAAGACATCAACCCCTTCAATAAAAAACAATTTGCTTGGATGGGAATGAATGAAGAAATACAAAACAAGGCCATATCCGATTTTGAACTTTGGTTCTTCCCAGAAGTTATGTTACTTTATAATTCATATAAAATAAAACCCTGGGTCATACCCATAAAATTACTTTTTTTTTTTTTTCAGGGAAATGCACCGATTAGTACAAATAAAAACATCACTGAAAAAAAATATCTTGAAGAAGATTATACGGCATCAGTCATAAAAAACCATACAAAGAAAAAGCAAAACACAAGCGCTACAGAAACAGAATTCGATTTTTTCCTAAAAAATAATTTGCTTATTCTATTTAGAAGTGATTATTTTTTTAATCAACAACTAATCAATAATATCAAGGTATATTGTCTTCTGCTTAGACTGAGAAGCCCTCGAAAAGTTTTTATATCCTCTCTGCAACGAGGCGAAATGATTTTCAATATAATGCTGAGTCACAAGGATGTCCATATTCCAGAATTGGTGAAAGGGTGGGGGGTTAGCATCGAACCGGTTCGTCTGTCTGTCAAAACTAATGGAAAATTTATTAGATATCAAAGCATAAGTATTTCATTGGTTCATAAGAGTAAAGATCGCATTAATCAAAGATATGGTGATAAAAAGAATTTTTTTAAATCCCTTACAAGACATCAAAAAATAACCGGAAATAGAGACAAAAACTATTATGCTTTGCTCGTTCCCGAAAATATTTTATCACCTAGACGTCGGAGAGAATTTAGAATTGTAATTTCATTGAATTCAAGAAAAGAGAAGGGTGCGGATCGAAATCCCATACTTTGGGATGGGAAGAACGTAAAAAACTGTGTTAAATTTTTGGATACAAGCCCAAATCTTGATATAGAGAAAAATAAATTAATAAAATTAAAGTTCTTTCTGTGGCCCACTTATCGATTAGAAGATTTAGCTTGTATGAATCGCTATTGGTTTGATACGACTAATAGCAGTAGTTTCAGTGTGTTAAGGCTACATATGTATCCACAATATCCACAATTTTAAAATAGACGGCGATAAATTTTTGCTAGATATCAGATATCAGGTAACATATCTAATATTTCAAAGCAAACTAATACATACATGTAGTATCTTACATTCCATGATAATTCGATCTATAAATAAATAAATCAACGGAATTTTTTTTTGAACTCCAACTTTTCTATACTAATCCAATTTGAAATTGGATTAGTATAGAAATTGGATTCATCAGTGACTCATTTTTTTTTAGAAAATTAAGAGTAGATAATTTAATTTAGTATACCCGATTCAAATGGTTAGCATTATTCTTATTTATTATTTCTGATCAGTAAAATAAAAAAAAATATCTTTAAACAAGAAAAGAAAAAGGGGGAGCAATTTACGTTTTATGGTAAAAAATTCATTCATTTCAGTTTTTTTCCAAGAAAAAAAAGAAGAAAACCCGGGGTCTGTTGAATTTCAAGTATTAAGTTTCACTAATAAGATACGACGACTTACTTCACATTTGGAATTGCACAGAAAAGACTATTTATCTCAGAGAGGTTTACGTAAAATTCTGGGAAAACGTCAACGATTACTAGCTTATTTGTCAAAGAAAAATAGAGTACGTTATAAAGAATTAATTGGGCGGTTGGAGATTCGCGAGCCAAAAACTCACTAATTAAAATTTTAAAGAACTTTAATTATTTGATTTGTTAGATTCTTGAATTTTGATTATTTTCGGCAATTCATGGAAGAATCAATCGGGGAAAAACCTATGAATGTACCAGCTACAAAAAAAAACCTCATGATAGTAAATATGGGTCCTCAGCACCCATCAATGCATGGTGTTCTTCGACTCATCATTACTCTAGATGGTGAAGATGTTATTGACTGTGAACCAATATTGGGTTATTTACACAGAGGAATGGAAAAAATTGCAGAAAACCGAACAATTATACAATATTTGCCTTATGTAACAAGGTGGGATTATTTAGCTACTATGTTCACAGAAGCGATAACCGTAAATGCACCAGAGCAGTTAGGAAATATTCAAGTACCGAAAAGAGCCAGCTATATCAGAGTAATTATGTTGGAGTTGAGTCGTATAGCTTCTCATTTGTTATGGCTCGGCCCTTTTATGGCCGATATTGGGGCACAAACCCCTTTCTTCTATATTTTCAAAGAAAGAGAATTAGTATATGATCTATTCGAAGCTGCCACTGGTATGAGAATGATGCATAATTATTTTCGTATCGGAGGAGTCGCTGTTGATCTACCCCATGGCTGGATAGATAAATGTTTAGATTTCTGTGATTATTTTTTAACAGGGGTTGCTGAATATCAAAACCTTATTACACGAAATCCTATTTTTTTAGACCGAGTTGAGGGAGTAGGGATTATTAGCGAAGAGGAAGCAATAAATTGGGGTTTATCAGGACCAATGCTACGAGCTTCCGGAATAAAGTGGGATCTTCGTAAAGTTGATCATTATGAGTGTTATGACGAATTTAATTGGGAAATCAAATGGCAAAAAGAAGGAGATTCGTTAGCTCGTTATTTAGTACGAATCAGCGAAATGACGGAATCTATAAAAATTATTCAACAGGCTCTGGAAGGAATTCCAGGAGGGCCCTATGAGAATTTAGAAAACCGATGCTTTGATATAGTAAGGGATCCAAAATGGAATGATTTTGAATATCGATTCATTAGTAAAAAGCCTTCGCCCACTTTTGAATTGTCGAAACAAGAACTTTATGCGAGAATCGAAGCACCAAAGGGAGAGTTGGGCATTTTTTTGATAGGAGATCAAAGTGTTTTTCCTTGGCGATGGAAAATCCGACCGCCAGGTTTTATGAATTTGCAAATTCTTCCTCAGTTAGTTAAAAGAATGAAATTGGCTGATATTATGACGATACTAGGTAGTATAGATATCATTATGGGAGAAGTTGACCGTTGAAATGATAATTGATAGAACAGAAATCCAAGATATCAATTCTTTTTACAGATTGGAGTCTTTAAAGGAGGTCTATGGGATCATATGGATGCTTATCCCTATTTTGACTCTTGTATTGGGAATCACAATAGGTGTACTAGTAATTGTGTGGTTAGAAAGAGAAATATCCGCAGGGATACAACAACGTATTGGACCTGAATATGCCGGCCCTTTAGGAATTCTCCAAGCTCTAGCAGACGGGACAAAACTACTTGTTAAAGAAAATATTATTCCATCTAGAGGAGATAGTGGTTTATTCAGTATCGGACCATCAGTAGCGGTCATATCAATTTTACTAAGTTATTCAGTAATTCCTTTTGGTTATCATCTTATCCTAGCTGATCTCAATATCGGGGTTTTTTTATGGATCGCTATTTCAAGTATTGCTCCTATTGGACTTCTTATATCAGGATATGGATCAAATAATAAATATTCCTTTTTAGGTGGTTTACGAGCAGCTGCTCAATCCATTAGTTATGAAATACCATTAACTCTATGTGTGTTATCAATATCTCTACGTGTGATTCGTCGAGACATAAACTTTTTATTATTTCCGTTCTTTCGCGGAAAGCGTTGAATAGATAGTCTCAGTTTTTTGTTCATCGTTAGTGTTGATGAACTAAATCAGATAGTTCTATGAGTGAAAAAAAACAGCTTATAAGTTCGCAGTAAGAAGTCGAGCCTCATTTCCTATGTACCAGGATTAAGCAAAAGTAAATATAAGCAGTAGAGACTGTTTACCCCAAGATTGGTTGGTTGGGCATCATGGCTTGAAGCGGGTTCACAAGATCAACTGTATGGGGTTTTCATTAGCGTTTGGCTATATTACCCGACTACCCTAACAGACGATTGGGCAAAAATGAGTGGATGGTTAGAAACACCAAATTACACAAGGGATTAGTAATAGAGATTATGTAAATTATACAAAGGGCCGTTTCCGCATAAAAGGAAGACTAATTGGGGCTTTACGTTAGTAGAAATTATCAGGTAGTACTCCCCATGATTCCGATCCAGAGTATGCTCCTATCCACTGATTAAAGAAATTACTATCAAGAACGAAATAATCCTTTACTTTTTTTGAATCCACTTTTTAGAAACAAGAATAGGAACGAAAAAAGTAGAAAGACTGCAATTACAAAAAAAAAAAAAAATGAATAAAAAAAGAGAGAGAAAGATCAATTATATAGAAAGCAAATTCTTGGCATTATTTATGAACTAATGTAATATCTAATTCTTTTTCGTAATTGAAAACGCTGGGTTCAAATATCTATGAATATTTATAGAAGGAGTATTTTATTGAAGGTTTAAGTTATTACTCAAAAAAACATTATAAATTGGTAAAGGATGAGATCAATTCAGAAGTACTTTTATTGTTTTATTATAGCAGACAGAATTCCATTGGTCTAATTCGGGACCTCTCAATAGATTTTTACTCGATCTAGTACATATCGCCATAAAGAATGCCGATCCGGTCCTTAGATTTCTTTGTGGTCCTGGAGGAGCCGTATGAAGTGAAAATTTCATGTACGGTTCTGTAATAGCGATGGGAACAGTGATGTTATCACCGACTATAATTATCTAACAGTTCAAGTACAGTTGATATAGTTGAGGCACAAGCAAAATATGGGTTTTGGGGATGGAATTTTTGGCGTCAACCTATCGGGTTTATCGTTTTTATAATTTCCTCCCTAGCAGAATGTGAGAGATTACCCTTTGACTTACCAGAAGCAGAGGAAGAATTAGTAGCGGGTTATCAAACTGAATATTCAGGTATAAAATTTGGTTTATTTTATGTTGCTTCTTATCTAAATCTACTAGTTTCTTCATTGTTTGTAACAGTTCTTTACTTGGGTGGGTGGAATCTCTCTATTCCGTACATGTTTATTCCTGAACTATTTGAAATAAATAAAGTAGGTGGCGTCTTTGGAACGACAATTTTTCTCTTTATTACATTAGCTAAAACATATTTGTTCTTGTTTATTCCTATCACAACAAGATGGACTTTACCTAGGTTAAGAATGGACCAATTATTAAACCTTGGATGGAAATTTCTTTTACCTATTTCTCTAGGTAATCTATTATTAACAACTTCTTCCCAACTCCTTGCACTGTAAATACACTATTTTATATTCACGACCTGTCTCAAACAAGAGAAAAAAAAAATTCTAGATATTCACGATATGTTCCCTATGGTAACCGGGTTCATGAATTATGGTCAACAAACAGTCCGAGCTGCAAGGTACATTGGTCAAAGTTTTATGATTACCTTATCGCACGCAAATCGTTTACCTGTAACTATTCAATATCCTTATGAAAAATTAATCACATCGGAACGTTTCCGCGGTCGAATCCACTTTGAATTTGATAAATGCATTGCTTGTGAAGTATGTGTTCGTGTATGTCCTATAGATTTACCTGTTGTGGATTGGAAATTGGAAACGAATATTAGAAAGAAACGATTGCTTAATTATAGTATTGATTTCGGAATCTGTATTTTTTGTGGTAATTGCGTTGAGTATTGTCCAACAAATTGTTTATCAATGACTGAAGAATATGAACTTTCTACTTATGATCGTCACGAATTGAATTATAATCAAATAGCTTTGGGTCGTTTACCAATGCCAGTAATTGACGATTACACAATTAGAACAATTTTGAATTCGCCTCAAAGAAAAAATGCGTCAACCCCATGATTTAAAAATTTTAGTTTTATTTTTCCTTGGTCAATAACTACAATAGAAATCCCAACTATTAATTAGTTGATGAGAATCGAGGCGTCATTTGGAGTTAAAATCGAGTGATATATCATCTATCAGTAATTTTTTTAACATATATAGCTTGTTCAAACTCCCATTTATAATTTATTATTCTGATAAAAAACGAGATTGATTCAATTAGTGGATACACATCAATCCACACTCATTAGAATTTCTTAGCATTTAGAATTAAATTCATAAAAACATATCATAAAAAAATAGGGTCCATTTCCTGGTCAGGTCAATAAGATCATGAAAGATTTTTTATTTATTTCTTATTTTACATAAAATGGATTTACCTGGACCAATACATGATTTTATTTTAGTCTTTCTAGGATTGGTTCTTATATTAGGAGGTTTAGGCGTGGTATTACTTACTAATACAATTTATTCTGCCTTTTCATTGGGATTGGTTCTTGTTTGTATATCTTTATTATATATTTCATCAAACTCCCATTTTATAGCTGCCGCACAGCTCCTTATTTACGTGGGAGCTATAAATGTTTTAATAATATTTGCTGTGATGTTTATGAATGGTTCAGCATCTTACAACGATTTTACTCTTTGGACCGTTGGGGATGGGGTTACTGCGATGGTTTGTGCAAGTATTTTTGCTTCATTAATTACTATTATTACAGATACGTCATGGTACGGTATTATTTGGACTACAAGATCAAACCAGATTATAGAACAAGATTTTTTAAGTAATAGTCAACAAATTGGGATTCATTTGTCAACAGATTTTTTCCTTCCATTTGAACTCATTTCCATAATTCTTTTAGTTGCTTTGATAGGTGCAATTGCTATGGCTCGTCAGTAATAAATCGTTAGAACTAGCATAGTAATCAAAATAAAACGTTGGTGCGTGTTTCAATTCTATCAAAATAGAAATTTTTTTGTCAATATATTATAACAATAAACTCTATTTAGTTTATTTCTTTGTTCCACACTTGTTAGTTGCGTACTGTTTATATTCTAGTTAATAGAATCGGTTGAATTCTTGTTCATCTTGAAATGCATCGACATTGATAAGGAGTTGATCAATGATGCTCGAACATGTACTTATTTTGAGTGCCTATTTTTTTTCTATAGGTATATATGGATTGATCACGAGTCGAAATATGGTTAGAGCCCTTATGTGTCTTGAACTTATACTGAATGCAGTGAATATAAATTTCGTAACATTTTGCGATTTTTTTGATAGTCGCCAATTAAGAGGAGACATTTTTTCAATTTTTGTTATAGCTATTGCAGCGGCTGAAGCAGCGATTGGGCCAGCAATTGTTTCATCAATTTATCGTAACAGAAATTCTACTCGTATCAACCAATCGAATTTGTTGAATAAATAAGATTAATCATAGAAAGATAAATATCCCTCAAATGAAGATTTTTACAATTTTTCTATATAAATTACAAATTATAATATTAATAAATTCCAATTAGTAGGTATGATGCGTAATCTATGATGATGGGCATGCTTGCGAAAACCTAATGTAATAAATCAAAGTATCTTGGCCCCTCTATCCTCTCTCATGAGCCGATCCAGAAGTAGATTAATTAGCAAAATTCTGGTAAATCATTGATTCATCTGGTGTCTAAATATATGATTCATTTTACAAGTTTACTAGATCGAAAATTTATGGCGTTTAAAAATTAATAGATCCAATGTCACACTCAGTAAAGATTTATGATACATGTATAGGGTGTACTCAATGTGTCCGAGCCTGTCCCACAGATGTATTAGAAATGATACCTTGGGAGGGATGTAAAGCGAAACAAATAGCTTCTGCTCCCAGAACAGAAGACTGTGTAGGTTGTAAGAGATGCGAATCCGCCTGTCCAACCGATTTCTTGAGTGTTCGAGTTTATTTATGGCATGAAACAACTCGCAGCATGGGTCTAGCTTATTGATATGTTCCATAAAACTCCACGGGAATCCAGTTGATTTTTTTTACCGACAAAAACCCGTACTCAAATAAAAAAAATCTATTAAAATTTATTGAGTACGGTTTTTTTTTTCTTTTTTGTCCAAGTGTATCTTGTTTTTACCACGAATGATTTTCCTTGGTTAACAATAATTGTTGTTTTTCCAATATTGGCGGGTTCCTTAATTTTCTTTCTTCCCCATAGAGGAAATAAGATTTTTAGGTGGTATACAATATGTATATGTATTTTAGAACTCCTTCTAACCACCTATGCATTTTGTTATCATTTTCAACTGGACGATCCATTAATCCAATTTGCGGAGGATTATAAATGGATCGATTTTTTTTATTGTTATTGGAGATTCGGAATAGATGGACTTTCTATCGGACCTATTTTACTGACAGGATTTATCACCACTTTAGCCACTTTAGCGGGTTGGCCAGTTACTCGGGATTCCCGATTATTCTATTTTTTAATGTTAGCAATGTACAGTGGTCAAATAGGATCATTTTCTGCTCGAGATCTCTTACTTTTTTTAATCATGTGGGAGTTAGAATTAATTCCTGTTTATTTACTCCTAGCTATGTGGGGAGG